CTCGATTCTTATTTACTTGGAATGGTGATCCATAAATATATGGGTCCCTCTTATTTTCATAATTAATAGATCTATAAGATAAAAGATTATATCTATAGTATTTTTGAAAATTCTCATTTTGATTTGGTAATGAATATACTTCGTAATCGTTTTGTTTTTTGTAATGAATTAATAGGTCTTTTTCATATGAATTCTCTTTGTTTAAATCTTGATTTTGAATTGTACGACATTTATTGATTCTATTTTTCCATTTTGCTGCTATTAATCTAGACCATCTAATCTGAGATAAATGGTATTGATAATGACCTCTTAACCAGTTTTTCCATTGATTTATTCCAGAATTCCGAAGTTTCTTATGTCTTAATTCATAATGAATTATTCCTTGTTTTCCAAAATAATCTTTTATTGAAGTCTTAAGAAAAAAAGACGTTCCGTGATATTGAAGAATAGATCTTAACTTATACAAGTTAAGAACTTGTGTTTGTGATATTTTGTAAAATACATATGCTTGTGACAAGGAGGATAAGTCAAAAAAATTCTGTGAATTCTTATTACTAATATTATAAAGTGACTTTTTTATAGTCGAAATAAAATGAATTTTATTTTGATTTGTTTTATTAATTCTTTTTTTATTTTTTTTATTATTGTAAATGGATTTATCAATCATTTTTTTTGTTGATTCAACAAAAAGTTGTATATTAATTCTGGGAATATTAATAATAGATAGAAGGATATCTGCGTATATCCTTTCAGTGAAAAATTTTATAAAATAATGTAATTTACGGATTAATCGAGTATTTCTTCTTTTTAATATTTGCCAATTTGGTGATTCGAATCTTTTAGCATTATAACTTGTTTTATTAGGACTATCATTTATTTCTGGAGTCACTTTTTTTTTATTTTTTGTAATTCTTTTTATTTGATTTCTGATTGTGCTTGTTCTATCAGTCAGATCTTTCATTTTTTTTTCTGTCAGTAAAAAATTTGTCCAATATGTAGATTGAATTCGACTAAAGGATTTATGAATTATATGATTGCGGGTTATAGAATCTTTTTCTTTTTTTTTTTTAGTTTCGCTTGATTTATATATTTCTCTCAATCTAAATAATAGAATTGGATTTCCTTTTGAGAGTTTTTTTTTTATTTTTTTTAAAAACGGAATGCCCTTGATAATCCATTTTTTTGTTTTTTTTGAGATATTTAGAAATTTTGTTCTTTCTTTTAAAACTTTTAGAAATATAAAATACTTTTTTTTCAATTTTCCAATTTTTTTTTCGAGTTTCTTAAAAATGGGTTCAAAAAAGGAAGGCCGTTTTTGGGGAGAACCAAAAGGAAGTTCAGCTTCCATTCCCCAAACCGTTAAAAAAAAAAAATCATCTTTTTGTCCTTTCTTTTTGATTCGATCTATATGAGAGGACCGTGGCTTAGATCTGTGCCAGGGTTTCAGACAGAAAGGAAATAGCATCTTTATTTGAATACCGTCTATTAACCAATTTTTCGGAAATTCTGTTTCTGATAATTGAACACCATTATAGGTGCATTTAACATGCATTTCTTTATTCCATTCATTTAAATCCTCAGACCACTCAGGAAATTGTAATAATAGCATACGGCCAATATTTTTAGCTATTATCAATGACGGTAATATAATATATTTTCTAAGAATCGATTGAGTTATTAACATGGAACCTCTTATTACTTGAGCAAATGGAATGGTATCCCAGGCTTCTGCTACTTCTATCCGCGCTTTCTCTTTTCTTTTGTTCTCTTCTTTTTTGTCCTTTTCCTTTTTTTCCCTTTCTTTTATTTCTTCTTCTGTATAATCTGAAATTTTGAATTCTGCTCCCTTTCCTATACAATTTCTAAAAATGAGTTTTATCAGTTCGGAGATATCAAAAAAAAAAGGGTGTGATTTGTCTATTCTGTCCAAAAAAAGCGGAGAATGTGCATTTGCTTGAAAAAGTTCCCAAATAACTGTTTTACATCTTTGGGCTCGCATTGAACCTTTGATTATGTCTCGACGAAAATCAGATTGTTGCGAATATCGTATCAAAGCTATTTCGTCTCTTTTATTAGAATTATTAGTATCCTTATTATTAGGATCGGTATTTCCCCGGTTATCAGTAAAAATCACTACACGTTTGGCTTTTCTTGAACGAATCTGATAATCTATTGGTACTTCTTCTTCACTTTCTCCTTCCTGTTGTTCTAATTCGTTGATTAATTTGTATGACCATCGAGGGACTTTTTTACTGATTTCTTTTATTCCAATAGATTTTTTTTTTTTTTTTTGATCATTAAGATCACTTCTAATTGCATTGAATAAAAATTTTGTTTTATTTTCGGAATCCATTCTTCCTTGTTCTGAAAATAAAGAAGATCCTTTCAAATTCAAATTTGATTTAAGTTCACTGATTAAAGTCAAGAAATAACTCATTTTTGTTGATAATGGGTTGTTATCAAATATATCTGTTTTATCTTTAAATTCTCGAGAATCAGT